TTTTGTTTTGGTGTACCAGTTTTTTAACTTTAACTAACCTACTTTAACTTTATATCTACTTTATATCTAATTGAATGAGATTTCTTATAGATATTCGGTTTTTCTTGTATTAAACAAAAGAGAGTAATTACATGAGTTTCAAACTTTAATTTCGATTTAATTAATATATTAATTAATATAATAAGTTTTATCTTTTCTCCTACCTTCAGAAAAAAAGGCATGTCCACTGTTATTAGATATTAGAATTTTCTGAAAGGTAACTATCCCGCTTTCATATAAAAATTTATATAGAATCTTTGAAAAAGACTTTTTTTCATACTTCATAAAAAGGAAAAAGACTTACTGTCTTTAGGATCTGATGCTACACCGCTGCTCAATACCTTAGGGTATCTACTCTATTACATAAGTAGATTCAAAAGATTTATCTCATATTATGATATAAATAAACAGCTCTTGTTGTATCGGTCCAAAACCTTTCCAACTGATCTTTACGGTGCTTCCTCTACCAATTAAATCTTTTTTTTATCCATAGAAAAAAAGTATTTAGGCATATCCAGTCTTCACTTCATATTTGATCTATGAAGTTTATTTATTTGCTACAGCTGATAAAAAATCGTTTTGTACGATGCTTATGTAGAAAGCCCCTTTTTTTTTCTAGTATTTCATTGACTAGCTGTTCGTTCTTTTTTTCTATAGTGGAGATAGTCGCACGTAATGACAGATCACAGCCATATTATTAAAAGCTTGTGGTAAAAAGGGGTTTCGTTCTAATGCCCGAAAATAATATTCTAAAGCTTTGGTATGTTCCCCATTACTTGTGTGGATAAGGCCTATATTATAGAGTATATAACTTCGATCATAGGGGTCAATTTCTAGGCGCATAGCTTCATAATAATTCTGTAATGCTTCCGCATAATTTCCTTCAGATTGAGCCGACATCCGTTACGGTCGTCATTCGCCTTAACGAATTCTCCGTTTCAGAACCGTATGTGAGATTTTCATCTCATACGGCTCCTCCTTTAGGTGCATAATGAAAATAATATATGGAAAAATTTGATGTCATTATGAACTAAGCGGGGCTAATGTTTTTACAAGAAATCCCTAGCCAACCTTCTTGCAAAAGATCTTTTATTACTACCAAGTGGGTTCATGCTAGATAAAAAAAAAAAAAGTCAACTCTAAAAATTTCTTTGTTCTCAACGCCCCTAAATTTCCAGGAATTAGCCACTTCAACAGTCTTCAATGGTTATACGGGTATCCAAAGTACGAACGAGATGGATGTTTGTTGTTCCAACCATTTTAATTAGTCCCAATCCCCAAGAGGAATAAGAAGGAAAAGGAATCATTTTGAAGAAAGTTTTCGTGTTGTTGATTTCTCGGCGTAGTGCTTCTTCCCCTATGCCTCCTATTCATATATTGTATTAGTGTAGTAGGATTGATCTGTAATACGGGAACCATAGGTAAAAACCTTTTGCTCAATACTAGAATTCACAATTGAAGCATCTAAGGCTGCATTAATCGTGGATACATGACAGAAGGGATTGCTTTTTTATATTATAAACTTCACCTTCAAAAGCGTAGATTTTTTTCAATACTCGTTTTTCTTTCTATTCCAAATCGGCGAGAAATAAAAAAAATAATGATAATCAAATCGCACCATCTCTGTAATAAGTAAATGCCTCCTTTTCTCCGGAAGTTGTCGGAATGACTCGTAATAAGATATCGGCTACAATTGTAAAGGTTTTATCAATAAAATTTCCATTTATACGCGATCTTGGCATAGGTAGTAATCCATTCTATAACTCTTTTTATTTCCTTTACCTTTTCTTTTGTGAGAAAATTTTATCACAAACAAAGGAATTGTATAGTACGAACTAACATAAAAGCGGACTCATTAAAATAAAAAAACCTTATATCTACTTACAATTTTTTTCCGATAAAAAAAGGTATCTATTAACCATAATCTAAAAAACGATGAATAACTCGCTATTCACCCAGGTACTCAGTCATAATCCTTGTGTCGGAGAGATGGCCGAGTGGTTGAAGGCGTAACATTGGAACTGTTATGTAGGCTTTTGTTTACCGAGGGTTCGAATCCCTCTCTTTCCGTACTTTCAACTAATTCACCAATCTTACGTGATTGACCACAACGTATCAAATGAAATAAAAAAGAATAGATATAAAATATACCTTGTTTTGATTTTTAAATATATTCTCTATTCCTGATTTCTTTGATATGGAAAATGCTGGGAAGAGCAAACAAGGGATCCAAATCTCCCTACCAATCTATGATACATGAATAGGAAAAAGATTCCCCGACAAAATCCCTTACCTTGTGCCTTTTTATTTTTAATAAAAAAGGAGGGCGAAGGGGGGGTTGTACGAACTATTCTTTTTAGTTATTTTTTTACTTAAGTTAGGTTTATTAAGTCTGTCGAGAGTAATATTCTACGACAAGCAATTCATTTATTTTCAAACCGACGCATTTCCTATCTATTATTTGATTGACTAACCCTTCATATTGGAATGTGTGAAGAGTCAGATGGTTTGGCAATTCCTCGGGGGCAGATGAATCAAGAAGATTTTGAACCAAAGTTCTAGAGTTTTGTTCATCCTTCACTGTAATAATATCTCGGGGTTTGCAGCGATAACTTGGTATATCAACTATATGACCATTAACTAAAATATGTCCATGGTTAACCAATTGGCGCGCTTGAGGAATAGTCAAAGCCATACCCAATCGAAAAAGGATGTTATCCAAACGCATTTCAAGTAATTGTAATAAAACTTGACCTGTTGACCCCTTGGCTTTTCCAGCGATACGAACATATTTAAGTAATTGGCGTTCTGTAAGACCATAATGAAAACGCAATTTTTGTTTTTCTTCTAAACGAATACGATATTGAGATTTTTTTCCGGAGCGCGATTGGTTTCTAAGATCGCTTCCTGCCCTAGGCCTTTTACTAGTTAGTCCCGGTAAAGCCCCCAGACGGCGTATTTTTTTAAAACGAGGCCCTCGGTAACGTGACATAAAGACTCCTTTTTTATTGAAATTGTACAAAACAAAACAAAATTAAAACTGAACTAAATGATAATGATAAATGACGTGAAATCCACTCCAATAAACTATTGGAATACAAAGAGTAAGAAGATATAGTCTCTCAATATACAGATTTTTTTTATTGTATATACAATATATATAAATAAAAAAAAAGCATAAAGATTTTCCTTTATTTTCTTTATTTATTTTGCAAAGATCTAACCCTTTTACCCAATATATATTCCTATATGGAAGTTTATATGAAAATAATATAAATGGAGTGGTAACTGTGGGAAAAGGTGAAAGAAGTCTTTTCAATCTTCTTTTATTTTGAAAGTACATCAAAAATAATGTGAAAAAAAAATATGTAAAAGCCGGCTATCGGAATCGAACCGATGACCATCGCATTACAAATGCGATGCTCTAACCTCTGAGCTAAGCGGGCTCAAATAAAAAATAAAATAGCGCGCGCATACAAATTCACTAAACTACTAAATCATATCAATTAACTATTATATTCATATTTTTCCTTATCTATTTAGAATTAATTAATCATATTATATATATTCGAGAACAAAATATAGCTCAAATAAATAGTGACTATCATTAAATAAATAAAACATAACCTTAATTAATAGAATATAGCAATATATCGACTTTATAATTTTGATTTCATTAGTTTATAAATAAGAAAATCTTAATTAGATCAGAAATATTTTTTTTTAGTTAAATGATATCTTTTTTTAAATTATTGTTTTTTTTGTTCTAACCTCATGCTATTATTTTTATTTTATACTTTTTTTTTTATTTTATTTCTAATAATTTTATATTATTAGAATTTCAAATCTACGAAGTAGACTTATAATATTTTTCCGCTGCACATTGTATAATTCTAAGTTTAAATAATAATCAAAATTTTATTTTCATGGAAGTTAAAAAAAAAAAAGAATCGACCGTTCGACTATTTATTAAAATTTAAGACAAAGATGAGAAAAGGAAGAACATATATATGTTATGTAATATATAACCATATTGAATTGCAAATACAAAAATGATAGAATCTTTATTGATTAGACTAAATCCATATGGATTGGCCTAAAAAAAAATGAAAGAAGATACCAAAGAAATAAAAAAAGTATCTATATCTAATGAATTCCAAGGTTTCGGCATAATAAAAAGCGGAAAGACATAATAATGAGATCCTAATCTCAAAAAAAAGGGGGATATGGCGGAATCGGTAGACGCTACGGACTTAATTGGATTGAGCCTTGGTATGGAAACCTACTAAGTGATAACTTTCAAATTCAGAGAAACCCTGGAATTAACAATGGGCAATCCTGAGCCAAATCCCAGTTTACGCGAACAAACCAGAGTTTATAAAGCGAGAAAAAAGGGATAGGTGCAGAGACTCGATGGAAGCTGTTCTAACAAATGGAGTTCACTACCTTGTGTTGATAAAGGAATCCTTCGATCCAAACTTCAAATAAAAAAGGATGAAGGATAAAAAACTATTTTGTCTAAATATAGGTAACACAAAACGATCTCAAAAATGACGACCTGAATCTCGATTTCTATTTTTTTTATAAAAAAAAATAGAAATGTTGTGAATAAATTCGAAGTTTAAGAAAAAATCGAATATTCATTGAATCAAATGATTCACTTCATAGTCTGATAGATCCTTGGTGGAACTTATTAATCGGACGAGAATAAAGATAGAGTCCCATTCTACATGTCAATACTGACAACAATGAAATTTATAGTAAGATGAAAATCCGTTGACTTTTAAAATCGTGAGGGTTCAAGTCCCTCTATCCCCAACTCTACTCCCCAAAAAAGTATGTTTGACGCCTTACCTTTTTTAGTTATTCAAAAATTAATTATCTTTTTTCATTCATCCTACGCTTTTACAAACTATAATTTCTTTTCTTATTATATACAAGTCTTGCGGGATATATAATACACGTACAAATAATAAATAAATATCGATTTGAATGATTTATAATCTATATCATTTTTCATTTTAAAACCTGCAAAGTCTTCTTTTCGAAGATCCAAGAAATTCCCGGTACAAAACTTTTTTAATTTACTACTTTTGAGTTTCTTTTAATTGACATAGGCCTAAGTCCTCTAGTAAAATGAGGATGATACTTCGGCAATGGCCGGGATAGCTCAGTTGGTAGAGCAGAGGACTGAAAATCCTCGTGTCACCAGTTCAAATCTGGTTCCTGGCATAGGGTTGATTAATTTTTCTAAGTTTCTATTCTTAAAATTAAACGTATCTTTAGTAAAAAAGTGCAATCATCCTACTCCCTTTTTTTGTTCATGTTGTGGATCCATCCGTTCAAAAAGAATGTATAATACTGTATACATAATACATATTCGAAAGGAAAGGTTAAATTAGTTCTGTTTGAAAGAATCAAACAAGTACAAAAAGGTCTATATCTATAGTATCTTCTATATCTATAGTATCTATAGTTGAAGGGCAGAACTACCCCAAGATTCATTAGATACAATAGAAATAGAATTGTATCTCCCCCCCCTTCATTTATTGCTTTCCGATCTTATTTATTAATTCCCAGTTATGTGACTAAAGTTGACTAAGTTATGTGCGCGATACAAAGTTCATAATGCAGAACTCTTTTTTTTAGTCCATCCTATTGGCTCGACTTTTACGAAATAAAAAAGTATCTTTCAAATTGGAGATTAAGCTATCTATAATAATATGAATGAGACCTCAATTCTTCTGTTTGTTTGATCTAAATAAAGAATAGAATTAAAAATATTCCGTGAAGGTCTGTAGTTGTAGAAGCTAAGACTCATTTTTTATTATTCAATAAGCATCTTGTATTTCATAAAAATTGGGGGCAATATAATCCTTACGTAAAGGCCACCCTATCCAACTTTCAGGCATTAAGATCCGTTTCAATCGCGGATGGCTATCATAAGCGATTCCGAACATATCATAAGATTCCCGTTCTTGAAAATCCGTACTTTTCCAAACCCAAAAAACAGATGGAATTCTAGGATTACTCCTGTGAGTAAATACTTTTATGCAGACTTCTTCCGCTTGATTGACACCGTATTCTATTCTCGTAAGATGATACACACTGGCTAAGAGGCCACCGGGTGCCACATCATAGGCACATTGCGAACGTAAATAATTGTAACCGTATACATATAAAATTACAGAAATAGAATGCCAATCTTCGGGCTTTATTTGTAAAGTCTCTATTCCTTGGTAATCGAAGCCCAACGATCTATGAACCAGCCCGCGTTTGGCTAGCCAAACGGACAAAGTGCCCTGCATCTTTTTTATTTCCCCCACACCTTTTTATATAAAAAAAGTATTTCACATTTACCATGAGTTCTAATTTATGAAGATTTTTTTTCTAATTCTCTCAAATTCTCCCTAATTCACTAATTCGTGGGAAGATACTGGACTTTTGTATTTAAAAAAAGTTTCAGTAGAGATCTCTGAAGTAGATGATGGTGGATAGAGTAATTCTTGATCATAATTTCCAGTATGCGTACTGCGTACAACAAAAAACTTGTGGTTGGTAGTAAAACACCGATTACCCTGTTGAGGTCTAATTCGATCCTTATAGATTTCTCTAGCTATTTTCTTACGAAGCTTTGTTATAGCGTCTATAACAGCCTCTGGTTTAGGTGGACAACCGGGTAAATAGACATCTACAGGAATTAGCTTATCAACTCCTCGAACAGTACTATAAGAATCGGTACTGAACATCCCCCCTGTAATTGTACACGCTCCCATAGCAATAACATACTTTGGTTCAGGCATTTGTTCATATAATCTCACTAAAGAGGGAGCCATTTTCATTGTTACTGTACCTGCTGTTAAAATAAGGTCCGCCTGTCTAGGACTCGATCTTGGTACTAGCCCATAACGATCGAAGTCAAATCGGGAGCCTATTAATGAGGCAAATTCAATGAAACAACAACTGGTACCATAAAGAAGCGGCCATAGGCTGGAAAGTCTTGACCAATTTGAAAAATCATTTAACGTAGTTGAAATAACTGAATTTTTTGTTGTTCGATCAAGTACGGGAAACTTAATGGAATTCATAATTGTTTCAATGTTTTTTTTTTTTACTTTTTTTTGTTATTGTACAAGTATTCAGGAAACGAACTAAGACCATTCTAATGCTCCTTTTCGCCATGCATAAACTAAACCAAGAATCAGGATAAGCACGAAAATCAAAGCTTCTATAAAAGCAGATACCCCCAGTACATCGAAACTCATTGCCCACGGATACAGAAAAACTGTTTCAACATCAAAAACAACAAAAACTAGAGCAAACATATAATAACGGATTCTAAATTGTAACCAAGCATCCCCGATCGGTTCTATACCTGATTCATAACTAGAAAGTTTCTCCGGCCCCTTCCGAATTGGAGATAAAACTCCGGAAATTGGAAATGCTAAAACAGGAATAGCA